TCATGGATCAAATTCGATTCAGTGGGATCTTTCACTCACATTTTTTTCCACCAAGAACGTTTTATGAAACTCTTTGACCCCCGAATTTGGAGTATCCTACTTTCACGTGATTCACGGGGTTCAACAAGCAATCGATATTTCACGATCAAAGGTGTAGTACTGCTTGTAGTAGCGGTCCTTATATCTCGTATTAACAATCGAAAGATGGTCGAAAGAAAAAATCTCTATTTGATGGGGCTTCTTCCTATACCTATTCTTCCTATACCTATGAATTCCATTGGACCCAGAAATGAGACATTGGAAGAATCTTTTTGGTCTTCCAATATCAATAGGTTGATTGTTTCGCTCCTGTATCTTCCAAAAGGGAAAAAGATTTCTGAGAGCTGTTTCATGGATCCGCAAGAGAGTACTTGGGTTCTCCCAATAAATAAAAAGTGTATCATGCCTGAATCTAACCGGAGTTCGCGGTGGTGGAGGAACCGGATCGGAAAAAAGAGGGATTCTAGTTGTAAGATATCTAATGAAACCGTAGCTGGAATTGAGATCTCATTCAAAGAGAAAGATAGCAAATATCTGGAGTTTCTTTTTTTATCCTATACGGATGATCCGATCCGCAAGGACCATGATTGGGAATTGTTTGATCGTCTTTCTCCGAGGAAGAAGCGAAACATAATCAACTTGAATTCGGGACAGCTATTCGAAATCTTAGGGAAAGACTTGATTTGTTATCTCATGTCTGCTTTTCGTGAAAAAAGACCAATTGAAGGGGAGGTTTTCTTCAAACAACAAGGAGCTGAGGCAACTATTCAATCAAATGATATTGAGCATGTTTCCCATCTCTTCTCGAGAAACAAGTGGGGTATTTCTTTGCAAAATTGTGCTCAATTTCATATGTGGCAATTCCGCCAAGATCTCTTCGTTAGTTGGGGGAAGAATCAGCACGAATCGGATTTTTTGAGGAACGTATCGAGAGAGAATTTGATTTGGTTAGACAATGTGTGGTTGGTAAACAAGGATCGGTTTTTTAGCAAGGTACGGAATGTATTGTCAAATATTCAATATGATTCCACAAGATCTATTTTCGTTCAAGTAAGGGATTCTAGCCAATTGAAAGGATCTTCTGATCAATCCATAGATCATTTCGATTCCATTAGAAATGAGGATTCGGAATATCACACATTGATCGATCAAACAGAGATTCAGCAACTAAAAGAAAGATCGATTCTTTTGGATCCTTCCTTTCTTCAAACGGAACGAACAGAGATAGAATCAGATCGATTCCCGAAATGCCTTTTTGGATCTTCCTCAATGTCCCGGCTATTCACGGAACGTGAGAAGCAGATGAATGATCATCTGCTTCCGGAAGAAATCGAAGAATTTCTTGGGAATCCTACAAGATCAATTCGTTCTTTTTTCTCTGACAGATGGTCAGAACTTCATCTGGGTTCGAATCCTACTGAGAGGTCCACTAGAGATCAGAAATTTTTGAAGAAAAAACAAGATGTTTCTTTTGTCCCTTCCAGGCGATCGGAAAATAAAGAAATGGTTGATATATTCAAGATAATTACGTATTTACAAAATACCGCCTCAATTCATCCTATTTCATCAGATCCGGGATGTGATATGGTTCCGAAGGATGAACCGGATATGGACAGTTCCAATAAGATTTCATTCTTGAAAAAAAATCCATTTTTTGATTTATTTCATCTATTCCATGACCGGAACAAAGGGGGATACACGTTACACCACGATTTTGAATCAGAAGAGAGATTTCAAGAAATGGCAGATCTATTCACTCTATCAATAACCGAGCCGGATCTGGTGTATCATAGGGGATTTGCCTTTTCTATTGATTCCTACGGGTTGGATCAAAAAAAATTCTTGAATGAGGTATTCAACTCCAGAGATGAATCGAAAAAGAAATCTTTATTGGTTCTACCTCCTCTTTTTTATGAAGAGAATGAATCTTTTTATCGAAGGATCAGAAAAAAATCGGTCCGGATCTACTGCGGGAATGATTTGGAAGATCCAAAACTAAAAACAGCGGTATTTGCTAGCAACAACATAATGGAGGCAGTCAATCAATATAGATTGATCCGAAATCTGATTCAAATCCAATATAGCACCTATGGGTACATAAGAAATGTATCGAATCGATTCTTTTTAATGAATAGATCCGATCGCAACTTCGAATATGGAATTCAAAGGGATCGAATAGGAAATGATACTCTGAATCATATAACTATAATGAAATATACGATCAACCAACATTTATCGAATTTGAAAAAGAGTCAGAAGAAATGGTTTGATCCTCTTATTTCTCGAACCGAGAGATCCATGAATCGGGATCCTGATGCATATAGATACAAATGTTCCAATGGGAGCAAGAATTTCCAGGAACATTTGGAACATTTCGTTTCTGAACAGAAGAACCGTTTTCAAGTAGTGTTCAATCGATTACGTATTAATCAATATTCGATTGATTGGTCCGAGGCTATCG